CCTTTTTTTCTTGAATCAAAATACATCTTCTGTAGCCAGAATAAGAGTGTGGAGATAAGCGGACTTGAACCGCTGACATCTGCCGTGCAAAGGCAGCGCTCTACCAGCTGAGCTATATCCCCAGCTGGGCTATCCTGGACTTGAACCAGGGACCTCACCCTTATCAGGGGTGTGCTCTAACCAACTGAGCTAATAGCCCTACCTATGTTTGGTCCTAATCGACCTAAAGATGGGTACATCCCATTCTTGTTAAAGGAGGTCATCCAGCCGCACCTTCCGGTACGGCTACCTTGTTACGACTTCACCTCGGTCACTACTTTTACCTTCGGCATCTCCTTCCTTGCGGTTAGGATAACGACTTCGGGTACAAGCAGCTCCCATGGTGTGACGGGCGGTGTGTACAAGGCCCGGGAACGGATTCACCGCTGTGTAGCTGACCAGCGATTACTAGCGATTCCACCTTCATGCAGGCGAGTTGCAGCCTGCAATCTGTACTTGGAGTAAGTTTCAAAGATTAGCTCGTCCTCGCAGACTGGCAACTTATTGTCTTACCCATTGTAGGACGTGTGTAGCCCAGGGTGTAAGGGGCATGATGACTTGACGTCGTCCTCACCTTCCTCCGGTTTGTCACCGGCAGTCTTTTTAGACAAATGAACTAAAAATAAGGGTTGCGCTCGTTGCGGGACTTAACCCAACATCTCACGACACGAGCTGACGACAGCCATGCACCACCTGTAGAAGCGGAATAAGGGCTCCCTTTCAGGAGACCAACACTTCTATCAAACCCTGGTAAGGTTCTTCGCGTTGCATCGAATTAAACCACATCCTCCACCGCTTGTGCGGGCCCCCGTCAATTCCTTTGAGTTTCACTCTTGCGAGCGTACTTCCCAGGCGGGATACTTAACGCGTTAGCTAAGATACTGAACGGGTCGATACGTCCAACATCGAGTATCCATCGTTTACGGCTAGGACTACTGGGGTATCTAATCCCATTTGCTCCCCTAGCTTTCGTCTCTGAGTGTCAGTAATAGCCCAGTAGAGTGCCTTCGCCATCGGTGTTCTTTCCAATATCTACGCATTTCACCGCTCCACTGGAAATTCCCTCTACCCTTACTATACTCAAGTCTCCTAGTTTCCAATGCAGATTTGAGGTTGAGCCTCAAGGTTTAACAGTGGACTTAGGAAACCACCTGCAGACGCTTTACGCCCAGTGATTCCGGATAACACTTGCATCCCCCGTCTTACCGCGGCTGCTGGCACGGAGTTAGCCGATGCTTTCCACCTTAAGTACCGTCAGATCTTCTTCCTTAAGGCACCGAGGTTTACAACTCAGTAAGTCTTCATCCCTCACGCGGTATTGCTCTGTCAGGCTTTCGCCCATTGCAGAAAATTCCTCACTGCTGCCTCCCGTAGGAGTCTGGACCGTGTCTCAGTTCCAGTGTGGCTGATCGTCCTCTCAGACCAGCTACTGATCGTCGCCTTGGTAGGCCATTACCCTACCAACTAGCTAATCAGCCGCGAGCTTCTCTTCAGGCAGAGTTTCCTCTTTTTCACCCGTGGGCATATGGGGTTTTAGCGAATGTTTCCACTCGTTATCCCCCTCCTAAAGGCAAATTCTCACGTGTTACTCACCCGTCCGCCACTAAAATTAACCGAAGCTAATTTCCGTTCGACTTGCATGTGTAAGGCATACCGCCAGCGTTCATCCTGAGCCAGGATCAAACTCTCCGTAGTATTTCCTAGTTCTTTTTTCTTTTCAACTTAGTTAGGACCTTTTTAAAAGTTACTAAGCTGTTTTATTTTATGTATTGGAGAAACTCCACAATTCATACAATACTTATGATAGTAGTGTTTTGTCAAGTGTTAAATAAATGTTTGCTATTTTTTTTTGTCCAAAATAAAGAGAGTTGACAGTTTGGCAATAATAAATTAAAATTTTTCACAGTTAAGAATCTAAATAAATGTGACTTAAAAATAAATCTTGAAACCATTACCAAAAAGGAAACCCATCATGGGAAAACGAATCCAACCTTGGCAAATACATAGACATCAATTGCCGAATGTTTACACTGTTTTCAGCACGACTAGTATACAGATACAGACGAAAGCTTTGGAAGCTTACCAAACTGTCTGCAACTTTATTTTGACTTTTGATATGGCCCTTGAAAAAAACATGAACATTATAACTGCCAAGCAAAACCTACCTCCCACAGAAGATGATGATGTAATTTATACGGTAGGAGGAAAATTAGTAGTAAAAGCTTCAGATGTAGCTGAAGTCGTTGCGCTATGGACAGGTTTACCTGCAACTAATTTGACTCGTGACCAAGCCGAACGTTTTTTACATTTAGAAAAAGATCTTGGTAATCGTATTATTGGTCAAGATCATGCTATAGCTGTAGTAGCAAAATCGTTAAGACGATATGCTGCTGGCTTACGAAATCCTAAGCGTCCAATTGGAAGCTTTTTACTTTGTGGTCCGACAGGTGTAGGAAAGACTGAGCTAACTAAACAATTAGCTGAATATCTTTTTGGATCTCAGAAAGCACTTATTCGGCTAGATATGTCTGAATATATGGAAAAGCATACTGTTGCTCGATTAATAGGATCTCCTCCAGGATATGTAGGATTCGAAGAGGGTGGACAGCTAACTGATGCAGTACGTAGTCGTCCTTACTCTATAGTATTGTTTGATGAAATCGAAAAAGCACATCCTGACGTGTATAATGTCTTATTACAAATTTTAGATGATGGAATTTTATCTGATTCAACAGGAAGAACTGTTTCTTTCCAAAATACACTTATAATTCTAACATCTAACTTAGGATCACAAACTATTCTTGAGTTCTGTGCACAAAAGCCGACTAGAACACCTGAGGAAGAAGTTATGCTTAAGAAACTAGTCACACAGACCTTAGGGTCGAAATTTAGACCTGAGTTTCTTAATAGGTTAGATGACATCGTAATCTTCCATCCTCTTTCACGTGACCATATAAGTACAATTGCCTTTATACTCCTAGACGAAATAGATGAACGGCTTGAACGTAAAGGTTTTCACCTTTTAGTAACAGGTAGATTATTAACTACAGTTCGTCAAGAAGGTTTTAACTCTATGTATGGTGCACGACCACTAAGACGTGCTATCAGTAAATGGGTTGAAGATCCTATTGCTGAAAAACTTTTACATGTTGAAAATGAAATTGAATTTGGAAGTAGTTTCCTGGTCGACCTAGAAGATAGTGATCCTGGTATTCCTCAGGTTTTAGTTCTTCCACCAGGTCTTAGAGAGGAAATACAAGCCCGAAATCATGGTATGATTGTAGCTCCTACATCCTAACTTTCTTTTCTTGGTTTTCCCTGGGGTAACATTTACCCTTAAATAATTCGTATGATCAAACCCCGTTTTGCCCTTTCTATTTTGCTTTGTCTTTTACCTGCACTTCCATCTGTTGCAATTGAATTAGATGAAGCAACACGTACCGTTCGCGCTGATGCGAAGGGGAATCAAACTACTTTAAGTCCTGAACAAGTTAAACGTGGAAAGCGTCTATTTAACGCATCTTGCGGACAATGTCATGTTGGTGGTCTTACTAAAACAAATCCAAACGTAGGCTTAGATCTTGAGTCACTAAGTCTTGCCACACCATCACGTGACAATGTTGAAGCACTTGTAAACTACATGAAAGACCCTACAACTTATGATGGTCTAGAATCAATTGCTGAAATCCATCCAAGTATTAAAAGTGCTGATATCTTCCCAAGAATGAGATCACTTAGTGAAGAAGACCTTGAAGCTATTGCTGGCCATATCTTAATCCAACCCAAAATCAGTTCAGAAAAATGGGGCGGTGGGAAAATTTATTATTAATTCAAATGATTCCTCAGGAGAACCCATGAAACTAAATCCTCTAAGATATCTTTCTCTTAGTCTTTTCGTTCCATTCCTATTCTCAACAGTTTCAGTAGCTGCTGATATTGAAAATGGCGAACGCATTTTTAGTGCAAACTGTTCAGCCTGTCACGCTGGCGGTAATAACGTAATCATCCCTGAAAAAACTCTAAAGAAAGAAGCTTTAGAGGCAAATGGTATGAATAGTGTTGATGCTATTACATACCAAGTGACAAATGGAAAAAATGCTATGCCAGCATTTGGTGGTCGATTAGATGATAGCGATATCGAAGATGTCGCAAATTATGTATTATCACAATCTGAAAAAGGTTGGGATTAAGTAGTTGTGTAAACCTTTTGCTTACACATCTAGTTTAAATTTGAAATCGAGGACGAAAACTCCTTCCCCTACTGGGATCGTGAGGGAGCATTTCATCCTCTGTGGGAAACCTAAGAAAGGGTTCCACTTTATCTTACCATTTTGTTTTGATTTCCCCCCACAAACGAACATGAGTACAACTCGAAAGTCCACAATAGTGGATTTTAATACAGTAGAAACAATTGTTTAATTTGATTTTTAAGTGTATAAGATAAAAAACTTTAAATTTACGAAGTCTGTAGCTAATTAGCTAACTTAGTCTTAAAATATATATGAAAAACTAACACATTTATATGGCAGTTCCAAAAAAACGTACCTCAAGAACTAAAACTAAAAAAAGAAAAGCACAATGGTTTAGAAAAGCCTATTTAGCAAGTCAAAAAGCTTGGTCTTTAGGTTGTTCAATAGCAAATGGAAATTCCAACAGTTTCGTTTTAGATAAATCCATAAAATCTGACTAATAAATTTCAATTAAAAACTAATCGGGATGACAGGATTTGAACCTGTGACATTCTGCTCCCAAAGCAGACGCGCTACCAAACTGCGCTACATCCCGTTTATTTAAAATATATGTTTTTTTTAAACCTTGTCTATCTTTGTTAAAATAATAACTTGGATTTGATTATATGGCAATAACATGTATTTAATATACTAATTTAAGTTTTAGTCAACTTCAATTTTTTTCCCATAATTTCTAATATAGAATTAGAATCAACTAAATTTGTTACTTGTTACTAGTTTAAATTGTAAACTTTCATTAACAGCTAGATTAGCTGTTTTTTACAGATATAGAAAAACTTTCACTAGCTATAAAATTATATAGAAGTTTAAAGTAATTTTTTGCGTTTGGACCTTAGCTTTTGTAGCAAACTATGATTTCCTTTGATTTTAAAAATTCAAATAGGGTATGTAGCTTAAAGGATAAAGTAATGGTTTCCGGAGCCATAGAGTGTGGGTTCAATTCCCACCATACCTTTATGGGGCTGTTATACGGTTTTCGACGGTTGAAATATATGTAAACTAATTAAACAATGTTTAAATTCAATTTCTAAACAAAGCAAGCTTGTTTTGCTTAGCTTTCTGAGAATTTTACTACCGAAAAGGTTTATAATTTTAAAAACTAATTTTAGAAAATATTTATAAATATTTTCTAAATAGTAATAATTATAATTGTATATATTAAACTTTAATTGTATACTAAATAAAATAGTTTTAGTTTTCAATCGGATGTAGGTTCAACTCCTACCAGCTCCATTAACAAAAATGGTTTTAAAGCTTTGCATCTGTGGCCGAGCGGTTGAAGGCACCGGACTCATAATCCGTTTTCTGCAAAGAACGTCGCTGGTTCGAACCCAGCCGGATGCAATTTATGTTAAATAATTTCTTTTGCTTCTTACCAACCTTTTGAATCTTATTAATCATGACAAAACTTGTCAAATATGCATGTATTGCTCTACTAAACTCATTAAGTCTTCCTCTTTTAGTAAATGCAGACATTGGTGGTCTTAATCCTTGTAAGGATTCGGATGTATTTCAAAAAAGATTAGCTAAAACTATAAAAAAGCTGGAATCTAGGCTAAAAAAATATGAAGAATCATCTCCACCAAGTCTTGCTATTCAACAACAAATAAACCAAACGAAACAAAGGTTTACGCGTTATGGAAATTCTAATCTATTATGTGGAAATGATGGTTTACCTCATTTAATTACTGATGGTCGTTGGAGTCATGCTGCTGAATTTTTACTTCCAAGTATTCTTTTCCTTTATATAACAGGATGGATTGGTTGGGTAGGTCGTAAATATATACGAACTATAAGTGAAAGTTCAAATCCTACAGAAAAAGAAATTATTATTGATGTTCCATTAGCAGCTTCAATTATGACTTCAGGATTTTTATGGCCTTTTGCCGCTTGGCAAGAATTTTTAAGTGGTGATTTAATAGCATCTGATGATACAATAACAACATCACCTAAATAAGGCTTTTTAGAAATATCATTTATTTATATAATTTTAAGGAAATCTAAATTTATGACGTCATCTTTATTTCAATTTTTAAATAGTTTAGTTTTAGGAACATTACTTGTAGTCATTCCTATTGGTCTTGCACTTATTTTTGTAAGTAAAGCTGACCGTGTAAAACGTGTATAAAGCATTTATGATAAACATAATTTTTGAGCCAAATATCCTTTTAGCTATTTTGATTACCCTTGTGATGATCTTTTTATATTTCCTTAGAATAGTAAAACCACAAATCGCTCGGGATCAAGATATCTTTTTTGCAACGATCGGACTACTTTATAGTTCGATCCTGATTATTCATGGGTGGAGATTAGATCCAATTCTTTTATTTAGTCAGGTTCTTATAAATTCTATTTTAGTACCAACATGTTGGGAAAATATACGATTAAGAGCTATTGCACATGCGTTTCAAAAAATAACTCAACAACCAAAAAAGTCTTAGCTATAAAGTTTAAACAAAATGAAAACTACAAGAAAAATATTTTAAAGGAATGTAAAAATGAAATTAGCTTATTGGATGTATGCCGGACCAGCTCATATAGGCACACTAAGAATTGCGAGTTCATTCCGTAAAGTACATGCTATTATGCATGCACCTTTAGGTGATGATTACTATAATGTAATGAGATCAATGTTAGAGAGAAAACGCGATTTTACACCTGTCACTGCAAGTGTAGTTGATCGTCATGTTTTGGCTCGTGGTTCACAAGAAAAAGTAATCCAAAATATAAGTCGCAAAGACAAGGAAGAAAAACCTGATTTAGTTATTCTTACACCTACTTGTACATCAAGTATTTTACAAGAAGATTTACAGAATTTTGTAAGTCGTGCATCTCAAGATACAAAGGCTGATATATTGCTAGCTGATGTAAATCATTATAGAGTTAATGAGTTACAAGCTGCAGATAGAACCTTAGAGCAAGTTATTAAGTTTTATATTGAAAAATATGAAAAAACTCAAAACCTAGTAACTGAAAAAACACCTACACCATCTGTAAATATTATTGGTCCGTGTAACTTAACATTTCATGGACAACATGACATTGCTGAGTTAAAACGTTTATTAGCTGATTTAGGCTTAAGAGTTAATCTAATTTTACCTGAATCAGCTTCAGTCGATGATATTAAAAACATACCTCGAGCTTGGTTTAATATTGTTCCATATCGAGAAATTGGATTACTAACAGCTACATATTTACAAAAAAAATTTGATATCCCTTTTGTAGATAGACCACCTATTGGGATTTTAGAAACAGCAAATTTTATTCGTAACATTCAAAAAATTTTAAACAACGCGGGAATCGATAAAGATTTTGAAAACTATATTGATGTTCAAACAAGATTTATCTCACAATCAGCATGGTTTTCAAGATCAATTGATTGTCAAAACTTGTTAGGAAAAACAGCTGTGGTTTTTGGTGATGCAACACATTCTGCAGCATTGACAAAAATTCTGGCTAAAGAAATGGGAATAAAAGTACTAGTTGCAGGCACCTATTGTAAACATCAAGAAAAGTGGTTTCGTTCTGAAGTTCAACAGGTTTGTGATGAAGTACTTTTAACTGATGATCACACTTTGGTTGCAGATATGATAGCCAAGTTAGAACCCTCAGCAATTTTTGGTACGCAGATGGAACGTCATATAGGTAAAAGATTAAACATCCCTTGTGGAGTGATATCAGCACCTGTTCATATACAAAATTTTCCTTTAAGTTACCGACCTTTTATGGGATATGAAGGAAGTAACCAAATAGCAGATTTAATCTATAATTCATTTACTTTAGGTATGGAAGATCATTTACTTGAAATATTTGGTGGCCATGATACTAAAGGCATTGAAACATCTGCTCTTACAACAGAACTAGAATGGGATTTACAAGCTCTTACTGAACTTAAAACAATTCCTGGTTTTGTACGTGGAAAAGTAAAACGTAATGTTGAAAAATTTGCAAAAAACCATAATATTACTAAAATAAGTTTAGACGTAATGTATGCTTGTAAAGAAAATGGTAATGTCTAAAAAGATTCAAATTTTAAACAAAAGATTGCTTTCTTTACAATTAAAGAAAGCAATCTTTTATGCTTTTTTAGAAGCAAAAAAACATGGAAGTATAATAATTGATTCTGAATTTTTATTATATGGTATTCTAAAAGTAAATAACAGCTTAGCAAACAAGTTATTTAAACAAATTTATAAAGCCAGATCTTCATTTTTTAATCCTACTGACAATTTAGTAAGTAAATTAAATTCTAATTTTCAAACGAGAAAAAAGACAATTTATTTTTCAACACAAGGGGTTTACCCAAACTTTAGTCGACCTGTAAAACAACTATTATTTTTTCTTTTGCGATATGGAGAAAATCCGCACACTAAAGTTATTACAAGTTTACATGTTTTAAAATATCTTTTACGTCAAAAAAATATTTGCACTTTAGTGAAAAATGCTTTAGGAACTTATTAACTAATCTTAGAGGGCAATTCTCTAAGATTAGTTAGATAATTTTTAATATTTTATTTATGGACAATAACATATATAATATGAATATAAGATAATTTTAATCCTCAGTAGCTCAGTGGTAGAGCAATCGGCTGTTAACCGATTGGTCGCTGGTTCAAGTCCAGCCTGGGGAGCGATTTATATAGCCAATTTTCTAATAAAGTAAAAAATTATATAAAAAACATTAACATTATACTATTCTAACTTAGAAATATTATATAATAATGTAAATAGGATTTACCCTTTCTTAAATATGAAATTAGAAGGGGTCTAAGTTAAAGATACAAAATCTAAAAAAGGAGAAAAAATGGCTGATTCTATAGTATCGTCAAAGACGCCTGCCAAAGAAACTTTATTAACTCCTCGATTTTATACAACTGATTTTGATGAAATGGCAAATCTTGACGTCTCTTCAAATGTTGAAGAAATTGAGGCTATTCTAGAAGAATTTAGAAGAGATTATAATCAGCGTCATTTTATTAGAGATAAAGAGTTTTCAGAATCTTGGTCAAAATTACCAGAACAAACAAGATCTTTGTTTGTTGAGTTTTTAGAACGCTCTTGTACAGCTGAGTTTTCAGGTTTTCTGTTATATAAGGAGTTATCAAGAAACCTAAAAAATCAAAACCCACTTTTAGCTGAAGGCTTTGCACTTATGTCTCGAGATGAAGCTAGACATGCAGGCTTTTTAAATAAAGCAATGAGTGATTTTAATTTAATACTAGATTTAGGATTTTTAACAAAAAGTCGAAAATACACATTCTTTGCACCAAAATTTATTCTTTATGCAACATACTTGTCAGAAAAAATAGGTTACTGGCGTTATATTACAATCTATCGTCATCTTGAAAGAGCTCAAAAAGATCGTATATATCCTATTTTCCGTTTTTTTGAAAGTTGGTGTCAAGATGAAAATCGTCACGGCGATTTCTTTGCTGCTGTTCTGAAATCACAACCTGACTTATTAACAGGATGGAAAAGTAAACTGTGGTGTAGATTTTTCTTACTTTCTGTTTTTGCAACAATGTATTTAAACGATTGTCAACGTGGAAGTTTCTATCAAGCTATAGGTTTAGATGCACGTAAATTTGATCAATACGTTATTAGAAAAACTAATCAAAGTTCTCAGAAACTGTTCCCTGTAATTCTTGATGTTGATCATCCAGATTTCTTTAGATATTTAGATGAATGTGCTGAGGTAAATCTAAAAATTCAAAAATTAGAAAAAAGTAATTCACTTGGAGATAAAGTGAAAAAGCTTTTTCTTACATTTAACCTTGTAAGTATGTTAATTAAACTATATTTAATGAAACCTATACAAACAGATAATACTTGGACAACACTGTATTAATTAAATTAAAATATTAGTTAACAAATACAAGTAACCAAAATATTATTTTTTGGTTACTTATTTTTTTTTTAAGTTATTTTGCTAATTTCCTTTCTTCAAAAGATAGTGTAAACAAATCATCAACTCGACGACCAGAATCTATCAATTCTAAAGGATCTTTTCTTAATCTATGACGTAAACACAGTTGGCTAACACGCTTAAAATGTTCAACTTTTACAACTTCTTCTTCGTTAAATGCAGCAAGAGCTTTTGCAGCACGACAAATTACTAAATCAGCACGTAAACCATCTACATTTAATGCACTACACATACGTGAAGCTGCTTGTTTTAAGTTTTCTGGTAGCTTAACACATTTATAAAGAAATTGAGCGTGCTCAATTTTTTGTTTTAAATATTCTTCTTGTAACCAATAATTATTTCTCCAAATATTATCACGGTCATCATAATCTACACGAGAATCAATGATATGAACACGTAAAAGTGGTTGTTCAACAGTTTTTATTTCCGTGTATAGTCCAAATCTATCTAATAATTGTGGTCTTACCTCACCTTCTTCAGGGTTACCAGACCCAATTAAAATAAATTTCGATGGATGACGAACTGAAACACCTTCCCGTTCTACTACTGTATAACCTGAAGCCGAAGCATCAAGTAAAATATCAACAAGATGATCATCTAAAAGATTCACCTCATCTACATATAATAAACCACGATTCGCTTTTGCTAATAAACCTGGTTCAAAAGCTTTTTCACCTTCGGTTACAGCTCGTTCTAAATTTATACTTCCACAAATTCGATCTTCGGTTGCGCCCAAAGGCAGATCAACTAATGGCATTTGTTTTATTTCAATACGATCTGATTGAATTTTTAAATAAGAGCTTTGTACTCGATGAACTAATTTATTTTGAACAGTTTTTGAAGATTGGAAGGGTACCGGTTTTCGTATTGAAATTGGTGCACGATTATAAGGATCACCTTTTATAACAAGGATATCAGGTAACAAGTTTGCAAACGCTCTAATTGTTGTTGATTTTCCAGTTCCTCGATCACCAATAATTAATATACCTTTAATATCAGGTTCAATCACATTTAAAATTAAGCCAAGTTTTAAATCATCTTGACCTTGTATAGCTAAAAATGGAAAAGATGCTCTAGCTTTTTTTGCTTTTATATCTTGTGAATTTGTTGGTTTAATTTTCCCTTTGTTTATAGTTTGCATTTGAGTTATCTTTGTTAATTTTTGTATCCCACTAAATTCAGTAACTGATTGTGGTTGCCCCCATCTACGACGTTTTTCTTTCATTATTAAATTTTTCCTAAAAACTAGTTCTTGAGATGTGATATTATTGAAATTATTTTTTTAATTCAATTACAATCTTAAAAAAGTTTTTTAATCTTATAGATAAAAAAAATTTTAGATATTTAGCTTGATGTGGTAACAAAAATATTAGACATAAAGTGATATAGCTAAACGATAAGCTAAAAGACCAGATACTGCACTAAGCGCTAGTATAGCACCTATTTGAATTGGACTAAGCATACGGAGTTTTCAAACTTTCAAAAACTATTTGGAGTTTATGACTCCAAATAGTTTTTTATTTAAATTATTTGATTCAATTAATCAATAGGACGTAAAGATAAAACAGGTTCTGTTTTTCTATTTATACCTTTTTCAAAGCCAGCTGCAGCAGCACGAGCTCGCCCAGAATGCCACCAGTGTGCAACTAATATAAACCATGCTAAGAAGAAGTGTGCACAAGTTAACCAAGATCTAGGTGAAACATAGTTTACTGAGTTAATTTCTGTTGCTACACCACCTACTGAGTTTAGAGATCCTAGAGGTGCATGTGTCATATACTCAGCTGCTCTACGTTCTTGCCATGGTTGAATATCATTTCTAATTTTATTGATATCAAGACCATTCGGACCACGAAGAGGTTCTACCCATGGAGCACGTAAATCCCAGAATCGCATAGTTTCACCACCAAAGATGATTTCACCACTAGGTGATCTCATTAAATATTTACCTAAACCTGTTGGACCTTGAGCCGTTGCCACATTTGCACCTAGACGTTGGTCACGAACAAGGAAAGTAAATGCTTGTGCTTGTGAAGCTTCAGGACCTGTTGGACCATAGAACTCACTTGGATATGCTGTATTGTTATACCATGCATAAAGTGAGCAAGTGAATCCCATTACAGCTAGAGCGGCTAAACTATAAGATAAGTAAGCTTCACCTGACCAGATAAATGTTCTACGTACCCAAGCAAAAGGCTTAGTAACAATGTGGAAGATACCACCGAAAATACATAAAGCCCCTACCCATATATGTCCACCTACAAGATCTTCCATGTTATTGATAGAAACAATCCATCCATCACCACCAAAAGGTGATTTGAATACGTAGCTAAAAATAACTGCCGCGTTTAATGTAGGACTAACAATTTTTCTTACATCACCACCACCTGGAGCCCATGTATCATAAATTCCAAGATAAACAGCTTTTAAAACTAAAAGGAATGAACCTATTCCTAAAAGAATTAAATGAATACCTAGAATTGTTGTCATTTTATTTTTATCACGCCAGTCATACCCAAAAAATGGGAAAGACTCTTCTAAAGTATCTGGACCAAATAAAGCATGATAAAAACCACCAACTCCTAAAACAGCAGAAGAAAACAAATGTAATACACCTACAACAAAATATGGAGTTGTATCAATAATTTCTCCTCCAGGTCCTACTCCCCAACCTAATGTGGCTAAATGAGGAATCAGGATAAATCCTTGTTCATATAAAGGTTTTTCAGGAATAAAGTGAGATACTTCATATAGTACCATAGCACCTGCCCAGAAAACCATAAGACCGGCATGAGCAACATGTGCACCTAACAGCTTACCAGATACATTAATTAAGCGTGCATTACCAGCCCACCAAGCAAAACCTGTAGATTCGATATCACGTCCAATTGGTCCAGTAGTAAGTGAATTTGTTTTATTATAAGGCGTTTCCACGTGGTAATACCTCCTCTGGGAATACAAAATTTTCATGTGGTTGGTCTTGAGCTGCCATCCATGCTCTAATACCTTCGTCTAACAAGTGATTTTTAGTGTAGAATGTTTCAAATTCAGGGTCTTCAGCTGCGCGAAGCTCTTGTGAAACGAAATCGTATGCTCGTAAGTTTAAAGCTAAACCAACAATACCAAAAGCACTAGCCCATAATCCTGTTACTGGAACAAATAACATGAAGAAATGAAGCCAACGTTTATTAGAGAATGCAACACCAAAAATTTGAGACCAGAAACGGTTTGCTGTAACCATTGAGTAAGTTTCTTCCGATTGTGTTGGCGTGAATGCACGGAATGTATTTGCAGCATCACCGTCTTCGAATAATGTATTCTCAACAGTAGCTCCGTGGATTGCTGATAATAATGCACCACCTAGGATACCTGCTACACCCATCATATGAAATGGATTTAGCGTCCAGTTATGGAAACCTTGTAGGAATAACAGGAATCTAAAGATAGCAGCAACACCAAAACTTGGAGCAAAGAACCAGCTAGCTTGTCCTAAAGGATACATTAAGAATACTGAAACGAATATAGCAATTGGTCCTGAAAATGCAATTGCATTATATGGACGAATACCTACTAATCGAGCGATTTCGAATTGACGTAAGCAGAATCCAATTAATCCAAACGAACCATGTAAAGCTACAAAAGTCCATAAACCACCTAATTGTACCCAACGTGTAAAATCACCCTGTGCTTCTGGTCCCCATAATAATAATAATGAGTGACCCATACTATTAGCTGGTGTAGATACTGCTACAGTTAAGAAGTTACAACCTTCTAGATATGAACTAGCTAAACCGTGTGTATACCATGAAGTTACGAAAGTTGTTCCTGTGAACCATCCACCTAAAGCAAGATAAGCTGTAGGGAAAAGTAAAAGACCAGACCAACCTATAAATACAAAACGATCTCTTTTTAACCAGTCATCGACTAAGTCAAACAAGCCCCTTTCCTCAACCGCTGTACGTTGCGTTTGCCCTATTGCTATGGTCATACTGAGTAAAATCTAAAAAAGAGCCAAGGATAAAATGAATTAACTATATCATTTTTCTTTTCCACACTTAGATAGTAGTTTTTTTCTACTTATATTATCTTCTATTATATATATAATCTTTATTTTCGAACATATTTTAAAAAATTACAGAAAAGAATTAAATTTTACCCAATAACCAGGTTTTTCACAAAAATTTTCACATTCAATAATATCGAGTTCATATTTTTGTTTAAAAAGAAATTTATTTAATAGTATTTTTATATGCATACTTCGTTTTGTATACTTATCAGTATTTTTTTTTACAGGAATATTTGTAGTTAATACTAAATTAACATAGTTTTTAGGAATTTTGTTTATACCCTTTTTAATCCAACAAGTTTTTGAAAAAACACAGTTTATACAAATACACATATATATATACTATTTTTATATAATTTTTAATTATTGGGGGCGGAGGGACTTGAACCCTCACGACTGTAAATAGTCAACGGATTTTCTATTTTTTGTTTTTTGATAAAGTTTTTATCAATTTTTCAAAAAATATGGACTCTCTCTTTACCCTAGTAGGTAGTTCCCATCGAGTCTCTGCACCTTTTAACATTTTATTTTTTCAAAAAGTTAATTTGGCTCAGGATTACTATTTTCAACATTTTAGAAAAAAGTTTTTCTGAATTTGAGAACTTACAAAAATTTGCTCAAAATTTAAGTCCGTTGTGTCTACCATTCCACCACGCCCCCTCAACCATTATCTATATTTTTAATCTTTTTCGAAGTATAAGTTCAAGGCGGCACCCAGATTTGAACTGGGGAATAGAGGATTTGCAATCCACTGCCTTACCACTTGGCGATACCGCCATAATACTGGTGCCCAAAGCCAGACTCGAACTGGCGACACACGGATCTTCAGTCCATTGCTCTACCAACTGAGCTATTTGGGCAAGATTAATGTATATTTTTATTTTATATAAGACAGCAAAAAAGAAAACTCAAAAGTAGTCAATTTCTTTAATTCATAATTTATAAGGTTAGAAAAAATTTTGCTTTTAGGGTTTTCCGTAGACAAGGAAAACCCTAAAAAATTATTTAATTTGACTTAATACTTGCTAATTCTTGTTCAAGCTCCTTCATTTTTTGCTCTACTTCTTGATAATTTTCAACTTTTTGAGCTTCTTTTAATAATGAAATTAGAGTTCGAATTTTTTGTTTATCTGTTTCTGAAAACGGATTATTCGGTTCATTTATACGCTTTTCAGCTTGATAAGCTAGCATTTCTGCTTTATTTTTTATCTCAATTTTTTGCTTTCTTTGCTGATCAAGTTCTGCATTTTTAGACGCTTCTTCTACTAATTTCTCCACTTCAGAACGATCTAGTGTTGAAGCATTTTGTATAGTTATTGATTGAGTTTGTCCTGTTACCTTATCTCTTGCTCTAACAGATAAGATACCATCCGCATCAATATCAAAAGTAACTTCAATTTGTGGAATACCACGCGGTGCCGGAGAAATATTTCCTAATTCAAAATGACCTAAGCTTTTATTGTCAGAAGCTAATAGGCGTTCACCTTGTAAAACATGAATATCAACTTTTGGTTGATTATCTTCCGCTGTTGAAAAGATTTCAGTTTTTGTTGCTGGAATGGTTGTATTTCTTTCGATCATTCGAGTCATTAGACCACCAATTGTCTCAACACCCAAAGAAAGAGGCGTTACATCAAGAAGTAAAACATCTTTTATTTCTCCAGCTAAAACAGCACCATTAATTGCTGCTCCAACTGCAACAACTTCATCCGGATTAACAGTTAAATTAGGTTTTTTAAAAGTTAATTTTTGGACAAGTTCTTGAATTGCTGGTATGCGTGTGGAACCGCCAACTAAAATTACTTCATTGATATTATTTGGACTTAAGTTAGCATCATTCATTGCCGTCTGAACAGGATATTCACACCGTTGAATTAAACTTGAACATAGCTCATTAAATTTTGCGCGTGTTAAAGTCATATCAACATGTTTAGGACCGGTCTCAGTTACAACTAAGTAAGGAAGACTAATTGTTGTTTCAGAAAGTTGAGATAGTTCGATTTTAGCTTTTTCTGCAGCCTCTAAAATTCGTTGAAGAGCTTGTTTATCATTTTGATTAGAAGATTTTAAAGTAATACCTTCTTTTGATTCAAAGTCAGCTAAAATATATTTCATAATAACTGAATCAAAATCGTCACCACCTAAATGTGTATCACCTGCTGTTGCTAGAACCTCAAATACACCATCGCCTACTTCTAAAATAGAAACATCAAATGTACCACCTCCAAGATCAAAAATAAGAATGGTTTCATTAGTTTTTTTGTCTAATCCATAAGCTAAAGCTGCTGCTGTTGGCTCATTTATAATTCGAAGAACTTCTAATCCTGCAATTTTTCCTGCATCTTTTGTTGCTTGACGTTGTGAATCATTAAAGTATGCAGGTACAGTAATTACAGCTTTTGTGACTTGTTCATTAAGAAATTTACTGGCGTCATTTGCTAATTTTCTTAAAACTTGTGATGATATTTCTTCAGGACTGAAATACTTGTCTAAAATAGGGCAGTAAATTTTAACATTTTTCCGTTCATCTTCTGTAACTTTATATGAAACTTGTTTTGATTCTTCTGCAATTTCATTTGCTTTAGAACCTATAAATCTTTTTACTGAATAAAATGTATTTTCAGGATTTATTACAGCTTGTCGTTTTGCCATTGCGCCAACGATTAATTCTTTAGTTTTAAGAGCATATCCTACAATTGAAGGTGTTGTTCTGAAACCTTCAGCATTTGGAATTACAACTGGAGTACCTGCTTGAACAACTGAAACTACAGAATTTGTAGTTCCAAGATCAATACCTACTACTTTTGCCATTTTTTTTTGTCTATAAGCAGAATTTTCGAAGTATCCTAAATTTTAAATTTAAATTTTTTACTTAGATCTTTTAAAACAAATAAAAAAATTTGAAGTTTTTTATTTGTTTTATTTTTAGGGTATAAGTATATGTTTATAGACATTTTTGCATTAATAATTTAAAATTTTTAAAATTTTTAAAAAATTGATTAATCATAAAATGTTTAGTAAATTTATCATAAGGAAGATTTGTTGTGTCTATAGGAAGTCTTGGTATTAAGGTTGGAATGACTCAAATCTTTGATGAAAAAAATGCATGCATACCCGTCACTCTTATAAAAATCGGACCTTGCATAGTGACACAAATAAAAACACTTGCTAGTGATGGCTATAATGCAATACAACTTGGATTTGGTATATCTCAAAATAACAAATATGGTTTAAAAAAGCTTAAACCTACAAAAGCTTTACAAGGCCACTTAAAAAAATCTGGTACAACAGAATGTCATTATTTAAAAGAATATCATATTAATCAACCAGAAGATTTTGAACTTGGACAAAAATTTGATATAACGAACTTTTCTAGCGTTCAGTATGTTGATGTCCGTGGTAAAACTATAGGTAAAGGTTTTGCTGGTACAGTAAAACGATATGGATTTGGACGGGGACCTATGACTCATGGTTCTAAAAATCATCGTGACCCAGGTTCTATCGGTGCAGGTAGTACTCCTGGACGAGTTTATCCTGGAAAACGTATGGCCGGCCAACTTGGAGGAAAACAAACTACGATTAAAAAATTAACGGTTTTAAAAGTCGACCATGAAGAAAATATACTAGTAGTTAAAGGTTGTATACCTGGAAAACCAGGAAATTTAATTAGTCTAACTCCAAGCATCTCATAATCAATATAATATGAATAAAAAAAATATAACAATTCCAAACTATTGGATTACTTCTAGTTCACCTATAGAAAAAGAGTTTGTTTTGCGTAGGTTAGATTCTGAATTAGTTTTTTCAACAACAAATCCAGATTATTTAATTCACAAAGCCTTCTGTTTATATAGAAAAGCAAAATGGATTAGAAATGCATCTACAAAAACAAAATCAGAAGTAAGTGGTGGTGGTAGAAAACCTTGGGCTCAAAAAGGTAGAGGAAGAGCTCGAGCAGGTTCAATTAGATCACCTTTATGGCGTGGTGGTGGTGTATGTTTTGGACCAAAACCAATCAACTATAATCCAAAACTTAATAATCGTGAGTACGAACATGCCTTTCGTACACTTTTATTTGAAAAACAAAAAAATATCATACCGATTAGTCTTGTTGATGGTTCAAAACAGTCTATCTTATCTAAAACTGATTCTTCATATCTTGGTAAAACAAAATGTGTAAAACAGATTATTGCACAAGTTTTAGAAAAAAATAATATTAGTTCTAATAATTTAATTGGTCATAAAAAAGTAACAATTATTGTAAGCCCTGAAGAATTTAAGCTCTTAGAAGGAACAATGTTTTTAAAAGGAATTAAAAACATTTCAAACTTAAATTTAGTAAAAGATAATGACTTAAATCTTCATCATATACTTCGTTCAAAGTACATCTTAATAACAGCGTATTCATCGTATAATTTAACACGAAATAATATGTCTTGGAAAAAAATAACTAGCTAAAATAAAAATATTTAAGATTATGTCTAATCGAAAAAAAATAACTAGCGAAGTAGAAAAAAATCAAGAAGCAAAATGGATTGATATTTTAAAATATCCATTAGCGACTGAAAAAGCAAGTAATCCTTTTCTGAAAAATTACTATACCTTTATAGTAGATTCGCGAGCTGATAAAGAAACAATTAAATCTGCTTTTGAATATGTATTTAGCGTTAAGGTAATTAAAGTTAATACGTTAATGACACCAAAAAAATTAAAGCGTCGTAGACAATATCAAGGCTATTTACCGACATATAAAAAAGCAATAATAAAATTAGCTCCGGAATTTACCCTAGATTTCTTTGGAATGGAAAAAACAAGTTTAGGAATTTAGAAACTTATGGGAATTAAATTTTTTAAAGCTTATACACCTGCAACTCGTCATGCTGTTAGACCTGACTTTAAAGAAATAACAGCTAAAAAACCTAATAAATCTTTGGTTTTAAAAGTCCACTCAACAAAAGGAAGAAACAATCAAGGACGAATAACTATTCGACATCGCGGTGGAGGACATAAAAGAAAATATAGACTTATTGATTTTAAACGTAACAAACGCAATCTAATAGGTAACATAATTAGTATTGAATATGATCCAAATCGTAATGCTCGTATTGCTCTAGTCCAATATCAAGATGGTCAAAAAGGTTATATCTTATATCCTGAATCCTTAGAAGTAGAAAATATTATTGAATCGGGTCCAAACTCAAGTTTAAACATAGGGAATTCTTTACCTTTAGAAAACATACCTTTAGGTTATGAAGTTCATAATATTGAATTGCTTCCAAATAAAGGAGGACAAATTGCTAGATCTGCAGGTTGCTCCGCAAAAATTCTTGCAAAAGAAGGTAATTATGTAACACTAAAATTACCCTCAAAGGAAGTCAGATTAGTTTCTAAATCTTGTTATGCTACTATTGGACGAGTAGGAAATTCTTCACATATGAATTTAACTCTAGGAAAAGCTGGTCGTACAAGATGGTTAGGTAAACGCCCTAATGTAAGAGGTGTTGTTATGAATGCTTGTGATCACCCACATGGTGGTGGTGAAGGTAGATCTCCTATCGGACGAAAACATCCATGTACACCTTGGGGTAAACCAGCACTAGGAGTAAAAACAAGAAGCAAGAAAAAATCAACTTCCATTTTTATTATCCGTAAGCGACCATAAAATTAACTAAGAGAAAATAATAATTTACTTTATGATTAGATCGACAAAAAAAGTACCCTTTGTTGCTTATCATTTATTGAAAAAAATTAATCAGTTAAAAAAAACTGGAAAAATAGACACTATTAAAACATGGTCACGTGCTTCAGTAATCCTACCAACCATGGTGGGATATACAATAGCTGTTTATAATGGCCGCCAACATGTACCCATATTTATAAGTGATCAGTTAATAGGGCATCGATTAGGTGAATTTGTTCCTACAAGAACATTCCGTTCACATAAAAAATTAAAAACCAATGATCGAAAAACCAAGCGTAAGTAAAAAGTGCTTTGGAATAAGATTTTAAGAGTTTAATATGTTTATTAGAGAGTTAGCTATTAACTTAAATTTTTAAAAATCAGGAGACAACCATGAATCTTTGGTCTAGGCCAAGTTTAAAAAGATTAGCCCAACGTTCAATTCAAAAGAGAAAAGAACAACAACCTCCTTTAGTTGCAAAGGCTAAAGGACGAATGATTAGAATGTCGCCCTTAAAAGTAAGAAGGGTTTTAAATCAAATTCAAGGCTGTTCGTATGAAGAAGCATTAGTTCTTTTAAGATTTCTTCCTTATCGAGCATGTCATCCCGTAGCAAAAGTTCTAAAATCTGCAGCTGCTAACGCACTAAATAAGTATTCTATACCTCGGTCTTACCTTCGAATAGAAAAAGCCTTCGTAGAAAATGGGCCTACTCTAAAAAGAATTCGACCTCGTGCTAAAGGAAGAATGTATCCAATTAAAAAACGAACGTCTCATATTTACATTGTTGTCCGTTCTAATTTCTCGAGGTTTGAAAATGATGTAAAAGGTAATTTTTTACCTGTTGTTTTAACAAAGTAAAAATTTAAATTACTAAAAGGAGAAAGATTTTGGGTCAAAAAGTTCATCCTCTAGGGTTCCGACTAGGAATTACTGAAGAACATAAAACAAAATGGTACGCAAATTTTTCAGATTATGCTAATCAGTTAAGATGTACTGATGAATTGCGTAATGTATGGATAAATATATTAAAAGAATTAAGTAAAAAACAGGTAGAAGAAATTACTGATCGAACTAATATAATTGTGAGTTATCCCCCAACTCGCGATCAAGTACAAATAACTATATTTTGTGTAAATCCTGAGTTAGTAGTTTCTGATCTTAAGACTATACCTTACCAAATAAGACTTTCAAAAGCATTAGGTAAAGAATTATTACGACGAAACTTAGTAGTTGTGTTTAAAAAAGTAAAAACTCCACTTATTGAGCCTAACTTTTTATTACAATCAGTAGCTAAAAAATTAGAAAAACGTATGCCTTTTAGAAGAGCAATAAGAAGTACGCTAACTGATTTTAAGAAAGGGGCTAAACAAGCCAAGTTAGATCCTCGACAAAAAGGTATAAAAATTCAAGTAGCGGGCCGTTTAAACGGGGCAGAAATTGCTAGAACAGAGTGGGTAAGAGAAGGAAAAGTTCCTTTACATACATTGCAAGCTAAACTTGAATATTCAACAGCTAGAGCACAAACTATCTATGGGATCTTAGGATTAAAAATATGGATTTGTAAAGGATAAGCTGTAAAAACTTTTTAAATAAATTCTAAGTTTTTAATGAAAACAAAATATACAATTTATGTTAAGTCCAAAAAGAACAAAATTTCGTAAGCAACAAAGAGGCCGTTTACGAGGAAAAACTGTGCAAAAAAAAAGTTTAGCTTTTGGAGAATATGGGTTACAAGCTCAGGAACCTGTATGGTTAACAGCTAGACAAATTGAAGCAACCCGACGAACAATTACTCGTTATACAAAACGAGGTGGAAAACTGTGGATTATGGTTTTTCCTGACAAACCAATTACAGCTCGTGCTGAAGAATCGAGAATGGGGTCGGGAAAAGGTGCGCCACAATATTGGGTTTCAGTTGTAAAACCTGGCAAAGTGCTTTTTGAACTTGCTGGTGTTGCAGAGCCTATAGCTGTCCACGCACTACGAATGGCTGCTTATAAATTACCTATTAAAACAAAGTTAATTAGTGCTAAGGATTCGCAATAACATATGAGTTTGCCAAAATTTAGTGAGTTAAAAGATATTGATTTAACAGAATTAGATAATCAAATTTTAAAAGCGAAAAAAGAACTTCTTTTTTTACGCATTCAAAAAGCAAATTTCTCTCGATTTTCCCCCCATTTATTGACGCATACAAAACATCAAATTTCACAATTAATGACACTAAAACGATCTCTTGAATTAAAAAATCTTAGAAATAAAAAGTAATGATTTTATTTAGTGATAATTAATAGGCATTTTTAAAAATTAAAAAAAATTATTATGGGTCTTACAGAAAAGATTGGTATTGTAGTAAGTACGAAAATGCAAAAAACCATCGTCGTAATTGTGGAAAACAAATTTCGACACCCGAGATATGCAAAAACAGTTATTAAGACAAAACGTTACCTAGTTCATGACGAAGAAAATGTGGCTAAACTTGGTGACAAAATTTTGATGACTCAAACACGGCCTTTAAGTAAAAATAAACGTTGGCGTTTAGAGCGTATATTAGTAAGTTCGAATCAGGGGGTTAGTTAGTCATGATTCAACCACAAACATATCTTAGTGTAGTTGATAATACTGGTGCTAAAAAATTAATGTGTATCAGAATACTTGGAAGTAACCGACGTTATGGCCGAGTAGGAGACATAATTATAGGTGTTGTAAAAGAAGCTGTCCCAAATATGGCTGTTAAACGATCAGATATAGTTCGAGCAGTCATTGTTCGAACACGTCAACCAATTCAACGATCAGATGGAATGGCTATTCAATTTGATGATAATGCAGCTGTAATTATCAACCTTGATAATAATCCTCGTGGAACACGGGTTTTTGGTCCAGTTGCCCGAGAAATTAGAGAAAAAAATTTTGTAAAAATTGCATCTTTAGCTTTTGAAGTTGTATAAAAGCTGAACAAAAAATAAATCATAACTTCTTAGTTTTATTTATGACTCATGAATATAAAAAAATCTACCAAAGTCGTATTAAACCCACTTTAAAACAAAAGTTCAATTACACTAATCATCATCAAACTCCTAAATTGGTTAAAATTCAAATTAATCGAGGATTAGGTTTAGCTGCTCAAAATAAAACTATTCTTCAAAAGACTATTGAAGAAATTCGATTAATTACAGGTCAACAACCGGTAGTTACTAAAGCAAAAAAATCCATTGCTGGTTTTAAAACAAGAGAAGGTATGGATTTAGGAGTAACTGTGACTCTTCGTAATGATTTTATGTATGCGTTTTTAGAAAAACTAATTCATTTAGTGCTTCCACGTATACGTGATTTTCGCGGTTTAAGTCCTGACAGTTTTGACGAATATGGCAATTATAATTTAGGAATTCGTGAACAATTAGTGTTTCCTGAAATTGACTACAATATGATTGATCAATTACGAGGTTATAACATTTCAATTGTTACAACAGCTAAAACACCTGAAGAGGGACGTGTTCTTTTACAAGAATTCGGTTTCCCGTTTAAAAAATTTTCTAAAGGATAAAATAAGCTATGACAAATGATACAATTTCGGACATGTTAACCCGAATAAGAAATGGAAATCTTGTTGGTCATAAAGTCGTTAAAATTGATTCAACACGTATGAATTATCAATTAATAAAATTATTACGTGCAGAAGGATTAATACGACAATATGAAACCGTAGTAAAAAATGATCGTCATTATATTTTTGTATATCTAAAATATTCAACTAGTCCAACACGTCCAATTATACGGGGATTAAAACGTGTAAGTAAACCTGGTTTACGTGTATATGTAAGCAGTAATCAAATACCTGTAGTATTAGGAGGACAAGGCATTGCTGTCCTTTCAACTTCAAAAGGTGTTATGACAAATTTTCAAGCAAAAGACCTAGGCATTGGTGGAGAATTATTATTTTACATTTGGTAAGGAAAAATTAAAATGTCAAGGATAGGTAAACAAATTATTCGAATACCTTCAGGAATTAATATTAAACTCACTGAAAAAAGTATTCAAGTAAAAGGTCCAAAAGGTGAGATTGAACGCTCTATACCTTCTTGTTTAAGTGTATTAGAAAAAGAAGACCATTCTTTACAAATTTTACGAAAAAATGAGGCTATATCTTCTAGAGAAATGCATGGTCTTTTTCGTTCTCTAGTTTCCAATATGGTTATTGGAACTTCAAAAGGATTTACTAAAGTACTAGATCTGAAAGGTGTTGGATATAAAGCAAATATAGATAAAAAGGTTCTTAATTTAGCGTTAGGCTTTAGTCATCCCGTCAGAGTAGAAGCACCACCTGGAATTGAGTTAAATGTTGAAAACAATACTACTATTAAAATAAGTGGTATTGAGAAAGAAAAAGTTGGTTTAATTGCAGAACAAATTCGTTCTATAAAACCACCTGAACCTTACAAAGGTAAAGGAATTTTATATAAAGGTGAAGTAATTCAACTAAAAGTAGGAAAATCTAGCAAATAAAATGAAGAAAATTAAAGGAACTCCTGAACAGCCACGTTTGGCTGTTTTTAGATCAAATCGTCACTTTTATGCTCAGGTCATAGATGATCAAAATCATAAAACATTATTTGCCTGTTCAACTTTAGATCCAGCAATTAGACCTTTAATTAACACAGGGCAGAATTGTAAAGCTGCTCGTTTAGTTGGAGAAAAGTTGGGTCAAGCTTTAGTAAAAAATAATTTAAAAAATGTTGTTTTTGATCGTCGATTTAGACGATATCATGGACGTATACAAGCATTTGCAGAAGGAGCTAGAGAAGTAGGTTTACAATTTTAAAACCTTTGTGAACAAAAAGGAAAAAAAATCATGAAAAATGAAAACCAAAAAAGTAATATAAGTCACAAAGTTGTTGAAATCAGACGGGTTTGTAAAGTAGGAAAAGGTGGAAAAACTTTAAGCTTTCGAGCATTAGTTGTTGTAGGAAATCAACGTGGTATAGTAGGAATCGGGATTGGAAAAGCTGGTGAAGTTTTAAATGCTATAAAAAAAGGTCAGTATAAAGCTATACAAAATCGTATCCAAATAGCTATGACACGTACAAAAACAATACCACATAGAAGTGAAGCTTATTTTGGCGCCGCACATGTAATGTTAAGACCTGCTGCACCAGGTTCAGGTGTAATCGCAGGTGGTGCTGGACGAGCTGTTCTTGAGCTTGCAGGTATAAAAAATATTCTTGCAAAACAACTTCGATCAAAAAATAAAATAAACAATGCAAGGGCAACATTACTTGCATTGAATAATTTAAGATTTATAACAACAACAGCCAAATTAAGAGGATTAACCTTAGAAAAATTGACAGGACGCAAATTAGCTCAGGGTATTTATGATGAAAAAAAAAATGAACCAATACCTAAACAATCTTCAAAACCCAATATTAAAAAAGTTAAAGGTAAAGAAAATAAATTTACTCGTAACTCGAAAGAAAGTTAATGACTTAATATGAAAAATGAGAGTCAACAAAAATGACCACAAAACTACTTTCATCCGAGAAGGTTAAATTTTCTTCACAGAAAAAAGTTCTCTTTTTATTTATTGTAGGCGCTTGCTTACGTTTTTTATCCAAAATACCTCTTCCTTATATTGATTATTCATTATTACCTATTTCTAACCGTCCAAGTCTTTTAGCTTTAGGAATTCTTCCTTTGGTTCAAGCTTCACTTTTAGTACAGGTTTTTAATAGTGTTAAACCAAAATCAGAAGATGAGGATTTTGATAAATATCAAAAGGTTCAAAAACAAATTAAAATAGTTAGTATATTTATTGCTATTTTAGTTAGTTTAAGTCAAGTTAAAGCTCTTTCGCCTGTAATGTACAGCTATAGTTTAATGAATAAAGTTATATTAGCTGTATCTTTAATTACGGGTGGGCTCATTCTTATATGGATTAGCGAATGGCTGTCAGAAACATTTTCATTAAGTGGTTCAGTTGTTGTACTAACCTTTACAAGTGTTATTGATGATGTCATAAGGTTGATTTCAGAAGTCAGTAACTTAGCTTTAACTCCAAAAATTTGTTTTGGGTTTTACGTATTAGCAGTTGCTGCTTTTACAACATTTATTTCAAAATCCACCGTGGAATTTCCAATCCTATCGTCAAAACAATCATATTCAGAGCAATCGAAACCAAGTTTACTGCCTTTTGCTATAAATCCAGGTGCAGTTATGGCTTTAATATCAGCTGAATCTCTTATACGACTTCTTCAAACAGGTGTTAGTCAATTGGGATTTATTTCAGTAAATCCTGGAATTACTTCAGTTGTAATAGGTTTACTTCGTTTTGTCTTAATTATAACATTTAGTTATTATTGTTCAAAGTTACAGGTTGATAGTGATAAAGTAGCAAAAGAATTACTAACAATGAATATGACAATAGTAAACAAATCACCTGGCCAACAAACACAAAATTATTTAGAAGATCAACTCAAACGTACATATCTTTCAGCTGGTTTGATGTTAGCTCTTTTAGTTATATTGTCAGAGATACTAAATATTTATTATCCAACTATAGGTTTGAAATCCAATCTAAGTTCCTTATTATTAGTATTTGGTACAATGATTGATCTTGAAAATCGACTGTTTGATTTGGGATTGAAAAAATAAATTAAATTATTTTAAAAATTTAGAGGTTAATATATGAAAGTAAGACCATCTGTTAAAAAAATTTGTGAAAAGTGCAGATTAATAAAACGAGCAGGTAAACTTAGAGTAATTTGCACTAATAAAAAACACAAACAGAGACAAGGTTAATTTTATAAAAAAAGTATATTATGATACGAATTGCCGGTGTTGACTTACCAGATACAAAATCAATTGAAATTGCTTTAACTTATATTTATGGTATTGGTCGTACAAGATCAAAAGAAATTTTAAATTTATTAAAAATTGATCCAGAAACAAAAACAAAATCTTTAAGTGATAAAGATGTAAGTCAGTTACGTGAACACATAGAAAAAAGTTATACAACAGAGAGTGATTTAAAAAGACTAGTAGCTTTAAATATTAAGCGTTTAGTGGAAATTAATTGCTACCGTGGTAGAAGACATATACAAGGTTTACCTTTGCGTGGGCAACGAACAAAAACTAATGCACAAACAAGAAAAAAAACAACTTCAAAACAATCAGGACGTCGTTACAAGTAAATGTAATTTAATACTTTGATTAATTATGACTTGTAAACTTAACCTCATTAGGACAAAAAATTATGAATCAAAAGCTAACTAAAGGAAAGCGAAAAATAAATTTATCACTAGGCTTTGCTTGTATTCATTCGACTTTTAATAATACTATTATATCAATCACAGATCCAAAAGGTAATGTTTTAACTTGGGCATCTGCAGGAAGTAGTGGATTTAAAGGAAGTCGTAAAAAAACTCAGTATGCAGCCCAAATGGCTGCAAAAAATGCTAGCGCAAAAGCCTTAAAATTAGGTATCAAAAAAGTTGGTGTTATTTTAAATGGTCCTGGAAATGGAAGAGAAATAGCTATAAAGGGTATTCATGCAACAGGATTAGAAATTATTTCTATTGAAGATAAGACTGGAGTACCTCATAATGGATGTCGGGCTCCTAAACGTAGACGTGTTTAAAACTTATCTTAAAGATTAATTGGTATTCAAAGGAATATATTAACCATGAAATTTGAAAAACCTAAATTAGTCATTGAAATTGAAAAGCGTACAATCGATAAACGAACTGGACACATATCTTTTCAATTTCGAATAGGTCCTTTTAAAAAAACTATGGCCACAACAATAGGTTCTGCACTCAGGCGGACACTATTATCCATGACAAAAACACTTGCTATAACGAGTGTATGTGGAAATTTTCATGAGGGTAATTGTATACGCGAAGATCTGTTCGAACTTTCATTAAATCTTCAACATATTCATATAAAATCTTCATTTTTTCCCTACATTGGTATAGGGCGTTTACGGAAAAAAGGACCAGCTATTATCACTGCAAAAGATTTACAATTGGAAGAAGGTTTAGAGGTTGTAAATCCTAACCAATATATATGTACAGTTAATGAATCATATACTATTAACTTAGCACTAATGATTAATTCACCAAAAACTAATCAAGGTACGGATTATATAGACCCTCTAAATCCTATAAATTTTATAAAAAAAAATTCTATCAAAAACAGAGAGTTACAGTTTGATGCAAAATCATCTAAAAGAGAAAATTTTTTTCAAATATATGATGATTTGAATAAGAGAATAGATTCAAAAAGTAATCAGGAAATATCTACGAAAACAAAAAATGAAGATACCCCTTCTTTAAAATCAATAAAAAATATTAAGTCAGACAACTCAACAAAAAGTATAAAAGATACTAAAATAAGAGTAGGTATTCCTCAAAAATTACCCATAGATATCGTAGTTGTTGATCCAATATACTCTGCCTTACAATCATGTGGATTTGAAGTTCTTCAAACTACAAATTCTTCAGTCGCTGAATATGAAGAATTAATAAAACGAGGTCTTAGCTATACAGATGAATTTTTAAGATTTGTTGTGGTTAGTCGAGGAGGTATTGAACCAGCAGTTGCAGTTGAATCAGCCGTTCAAGAACTTAAAGAAACTTTATCTATATTAGAACCCTTACCTCATATTTTTGCGAGTGAAAAAAATCTTTTATTGTCATTAGAACGAAATTCTAGTCTAATGATTAATAATAACGAACGCCAAAGAATTATAAGCTCTTATACATTAGAAATTCTAAAAAATTTAGATATAAAACATCTTAAACTACCAGATTATTTAGAATTATTTTTAAGACGAGAAGGTTTTATAAGTATAAATAATTTAGTTTCGGTTCCTTTGGAATTTCTAAAACGGATTGGTTTAAATAAAATTGATGTAAATTTAATTGAAGAATCTTTAAACTTGTTTGGTTTATCACTAAATATTAGTAAAAATTTAAAATGGGAAATAGTTCCTTCATCATTATCTTTCTAAGAATTTTTATCTATTAATTATCTCTATAACTCCCAAAGTTACCTACACTTTTTTATTAAAATATGATTCATACATATATACCATCAGGAAAACATAAAGAAAGAAGTTGGTTTATAGTTGATGCAGCTGATCAAACCCTTGGTCGTATATCAACCCAAATTGCCAATCTATTACAAGGAAAATATCAAACTACATATACACCGGGGTTTGATAGCAAAGTTTATGTTATTGTTATAAATGCAGAAAAAATTCGCTTTACAGGAAAAAAATTGACGCAAAAATTTTATTACACTCATACAGGAAAACCTGGTGAATTGAAAAAAAGATCATTAGAAGTACTACTTGCAAAATTTCCCTCTCGTGTTATTGAGTTAGCGGTTAAAAGAATGCTTCCAAATGGTTTTGCTAAAACAGATTTACCCAAAAGATTAAAAGTATATGCTGGAGAAACTCATCCTCATCAAGCTCAAAAACCTAAGGAACTGATTCTTAATACTTAAAAATAATATATGACAACATTAGAAGCAAAAAATATCCTTTCTACTGGCGTTGGACGTAGAAAAAGTGCAAGTGCCTTTGTGTATATAATTCCAGGAAATGGTCAAATTATCATAAATAAACAGCCTGGAATAGATTACTTTGTTTATAATTCACAAGCAGTTAGTATTTGCCAAACAGCATTAAAAATTTTCGAATCTGAAAAATCATATAATATAATTATTGTTGTATCAGGAGGCGGATTAAATGGTCAAATACAGGCAATCCGTTTAGCTGTTTCTAAGGCTGTTTCAAAACTTGATACAAATAAACGTATTAAACTTCGCAGTTTAGGCTTACTAAGTCGTGATACTAGAGTTAAAGAACGTAAAAAGTATGGACTTAAAAAAGCCCGTAAAGCGCCACAATTCTCTAAACGTTAATTAATATGATAAAAAAAAATATTCATCCAAAATGGTTTGTAAAAACAAAAGTTTATTGTGATGGACAATCAATTATGACGATTTCATCAACAAAACCAGAGTTACATGTCGATATATGGTCAGGAAACCATCCTTTCTTCACAGGATCCCAAAAAATTATTGATACTGAGGGTCGCGTAGAAAGATTCTTGAAAAAATACAATATGGAATCCGAGGAGAATAATAACTAAATTATGCCAACAGTTCAACAGTTAATTAGAAATGAAAGACGCATTATAAAAAAGAAAAGTAAAGCTGGCGCCTTAAAAGCATGTCCTCAACGACGCGGAGTCTGTACAAGAGTCTATATAGTAACTCCAAAGAAACCAAATTCGGCAATGCGAAAAGTAGCTAGAATACGATTAACATCTGGTTTCGAAGTTACTGCACATATCCCTGGTGAAGGTCATAATTTACAAGAGCATTCAGTTGTACTTATACGTGGTGGTCGTGTAAAAGATTTACCAGGAGTTCGTTATCGTGTAATTCGAGGAGCATTAGATACAGTTGGCGTTGCAAAACGAATGCAAGGTCGTTCGAAATATGGTGCTCGTAAGCCTAAGACAAAAAAATAATATATATTAAGTAATATACAAATAAAATGTCAAGACGAAAAAGAATTAAAAAACGTCTGCCCGGTCCAGATCCAATTTATAATAGTTATTTAGTAAGTTTATTAAGTTTACGTGTCATAAAAAGTGGCAAAAAACAATTAGCTGAACGAATCGTATATAAAGCTTTAGACTATATTAAACAAAAAACAAATTTAGACGGCTTAATAACTTTAGAAAAAGCTGTTCAAAATGTTAGCCCTGTTGTAGAATTAAAACCAAAGAGAATTGGTGGTGCTACATATCAAGTTCCGATTGAAGTAAAAAGACTTCGAGCAACTAATTTGGCCCTAAAATGGCTATTAAAGTACTCTCGAGAAAGATCTGGAAAAAATATGTCTTTCAAGCTTGCTCGAGAATTAATGGATGCTTCAAAAGGAATAGGAAACTCTATCCGTCGACGTGAAGAAGTTCATAAAATGGCGGAAGCAAATAAAGCTTTTAGTTTTTTTAAATCTAAAAAATAGATTTTTATTCTAGTTTCCTTATTTATTCAAATTCAATAAAAAAACAAAGGAAAAAAAAATGGCTCGTGAAAAATTTGAACGTACAAAACCTCATGTGAATATAGGTACTATAGGTCACGTTGATCATGGTAAAACAACATTAACTGCTGCAATTACAAGTGTTCTTTCTCTTCTAGGAAAAGCGAAAGCAAAAAAATATGATGAAATTGATGCAGCTCCTGAAGAAAAGGCACGTGGTATTACAATTAATACAGCACACGTAGAGTATGAAACTGAAACACGTCACTATGCTCATGTGGATTGTCCAGGTCATGCCGACTATGTAAAAAATATGATTACAGGAGCAGCACAAATGGATGGGGCAATCCTTGTAGTATCAGCAGCAGACGGTCCAATGCCGCAAACTAGAGAGCATATTTTATTAGCAAAACAGGTTGGTGTTCCTCATATTGTTGTATTCTTAAATAAAGCTGACCAAGTAGATGACCAAGAATTACTTGAACTTGTAGAACTAGAAGTTCGTGAACTATTATCAGCATACGATTTTCCTGGTGATGATATTCCATTTATTTCAGGATCTGCATTGTTAGCATTAGAAGCAGTAAGTACAAATGCCGTAAATCAACGTGGTGAAAACAAATGGGTAGATAAGATCTTTGAATTAATGGATGCTGTTGATAGTTATATTCCAACACCTGAACGTGATGTTGATAAAACATTCTTAATGGCGGTTGAAGACGTTTTTTCAATTACAGGTCGAGGAACTGTGGCCACAGGAAGAATTGAACGTGGTAAAGTTAAAGTTGGTGAAACTATTGAAATTGTGGGAATTCAAGAAACGAGATCTACAACAGTAACTGGTCTAGAAATGTTCCAAAAGACATTAGATGAAGGTTTTGCAGGTGATAACGTTGGTATTTTACTAAGAGGTGTTCAAAAAACTGATATCCAACGTGGTATGGTTCTTGCCAAACCAGGAACAATTAAGCCACATAGAAAATTTGAAGCTGAAGTATATGTCCTGAAAAAAGAAGAAGGTGGACGTCATACTCCGTTCTTAGCTGGATATCGTCCGCAATTTTATGTTAGAACGACTGATGTTACTGGGAATATTACAGGATTCACTTCAGATGATGGTGCAGAAGCTGAAATGGTAATTCCTGGTGATCGCATTAAAATGACAGCTGAATTAATATCACCAATTGCCATTGAAGCTGGTATGCGTTTTGCTATTCGTGAAGGTGGACGTACAATTGGTGCTGGTGTTGTCTCTAAAATATTAGAATAATAGTGTTCGTCTTGAAGAGATAGAAAACCTGATCTATGACGAAAAATGGAGAAATCAGTTTCCGTATTCGATTAAAAGCTTATAATTCGCGAGTTTTACATATAAGTAGTTTACTACTGCAAAAAGAACTTGCAAAACTAGATGAAATTTATAGTGGGCAAACCTTTTTAAAAGGTCCTATTCGTTTGCCTATAAAAAAACGTTATTACTCATTACTTAGATCACCTCATATTGATAAAGATTCTCAAGAACAATTTGAGATTAGACGACATAAATGGATATTTGATATTCAAGTACCGAAAAAAAATTACATCAATTTATTAAGTAATATATCATTTCCACCAGGTGTTGATATATCAATATTTTTTAACCAAATATATTAGAAAAACTAGTCCTTAGAAAGGACTAGTTTTTATTAATAAAGTTCATCTTCTTGATTTGTTAAAATTTCACAATCAGATGTTGGATATGCAACACATGTTAAAACAAATCCTTCTGAAATTTGATCATCCTCTAAGAACGATTGTTCAGACTGATCAATAGTCCCATTTACAACACGACCAGCACATGTTGAACAAGAACCTGATCTACAAGAATATGGTAATTCAAAACCATTTTCTTCTGCTGCATCTAAAATGTATTCATCATCATTACAATCAATAACACGATTTTGATCTTCAGAATCTGTTGGAAAAACAAGTTTTACTTTATAAGTTGCCATTTATATTTTTTATTTCTTTTTTTTATATTTTTCTAAAATTCTTGATCTTTAGATCGTCTTTCGTTCTTGATTATACAGAGTTTTGGAATTTAGTAAAGACTTTTAATAATTTTTACCTGATAATAATTATAATTAAATAAGTTTATTTTTTTTAATAAACAAAATCTAAAATTTAAAAAAACATATTTATTCAAGAAAGTCAAATCTTGTATACGGAGGCAAAAAAGAATGGCATTACCTTGGTATCGTGTCCATACTGTAGTCCTAAACGACCCTGGACGTTTACTTGCGGTTCATATTATGCATACTGCCCTAGTTTCTGGTTGGGCGGGATCAATGGCTTTATACGAGCTTGCGATTTTTGACCCATCAGACCCTATTTTAAACCCTATGTGGAGACAAGGTATGTTTGTTATGCCTTTTATAACTAGATTAGGTGTAACAGATTCATGGGGTGGTTGGAGTATCACAGGTGAAGGTAGTTCAAACCCTGGATTATGGAGTTTTGAAGGTGTAGCATTAACTCATATTATTCTTTCAGGTTTATTATTCCTTGCTGCGATTTGGCACTGGGTTTATTGGGATTTAGATGTTTTCAACATTGAAAGATCAGATGAAATTTCAATAGACTTACCTAAAGTTTTTGGTATTCATTTATTCTTATCAGGACTTTTATGTTTAGGTTTTGGTGCTTTTCATGTAACAGGATTCTTTGGACCTGGTATTTGGGTTTCTGATCCTTATGGTTTAACAGGAAAAGTCCAAGGGGTTTCACCATCTTGGGGACCAGAAGGATTTAATCCATTTAATCCTGGTGGAGTAGCTGCTCATCATATCGCAGCTGGGACGTTTGGTATTCTTGCTGGTTTCTTCCATATTATTGTTCGACCACCACAACGTTTATATCGTGGATTACGAATGGGTAATATTGAAACAGTATTATCGAGTAGTATTTCAGCTGTATTCTTTGCTGCTTTTGTTACATCAGGAACAATGTGGTATGGATCAGCAACAACACCAATTGAACTTTTTGGTCCAACACGTTATCAATGGGATAGTGGTTACTTCCAACAAGAAATTGAAAGAAGAGTTGAAAATTCAATTGCTGAAGGATTAACAAAATCTCAAGCTTGGTCTCGTATTCCAGATAAATTAGCTTTTTACGATTATATCGGAAACAATCCTGCCAAAGGTGGTTTATTCCGTGCAGGTCCTATGAACAAAGGTGATGGTATTGCTGAAGCATGGTTAGGTCATCCTATTTTCACAGATCGTGAAGGTCGTGAATTAACAGTACGACGTATGCCAGCTTTCTTTGAGACATTCCCTGTTATTCTTCTTGATAAAGATGGTATTATACGAGCTGATATTCCATTCCGTCGAGCAGAATCAAAATATAGTATTGAGCAAGTTGGTGTAAACGTTAGTTTTTATGGTGGAAAACTTAATGGCCAAACTTTCAAAGATGCACCTACAGTTAAAAAATTTGCTCGTAAAGCTCAATTAGGCGAAGTATTCGAATTTGATAGAGCTAGCTTAGAATCTGATGGTGTATTCAGAAGCAGTCCACGTGGTTGGTATACATTTGGCCATGCTAATTTTGCTCTTATCTTCTTCCTAGGTCACTTATGGCATGGAGCAAGAACATTATTCCGTGATGTATTTACTGGTATTGATGCTAGTATTACTGAACAAGTTGAATTTGGTGTATTCCAAAAACTTGGTGACGAAAGTACAAGAAGACAAGGTGTTATTTAATAAGGGAGTCTCAAATGGAAGCACTTGTTTATACATTTTTACTTATTGGAACATTAATGGTTCTATTCTTTGCAGTATTCTTCCGTGAACCACCACGCATTATTAGTAAATAAGCGTATCACAATAATATTTTTGTGACACGCGGCTCATAATGTTAGTCTTCGTGTTCCTCAAAAGGATCTCGTAGTTCTTGAGCAGGTGGTCCAAATGCTACATAGATTGCATATGCAACTATACCAAGCAATAAACATTCTAAGAATGTTACCAAAAGCAAAGATGAATCTATATTCTCAATTATCATATTTGAGTTAGGTTTTGAAAATATGTATACAATTAGGAATTAGGCTAAAGATTAATATAAAAAGGAAATTTTTACCTTTTATCTTTTAGTCTTTCCTAACTATATTATAACCTGTGTTGAACCTAACATATCAAGATAAATGTTTTGGCCGTCATTCATAAAGGAGTAATGATCAATGACTTTTAAAACAAAACTAGGAGCAATCCTACGACCTTTAAACTCAGAGTATGGAAAAGTTGGTCCGGGTTGGGGTAGTACACCAATCATGGGATTTGTAATGGCATTATTTTTAGTCTTTTTACTAATAATTCTTCAAATTTATAACTCATCACTTATTTTAAATGATGTTGATGTAGATTGGAGTGCCTTATCTAAATAAGCTTTATTTAAATTAAACAAATCTTAACAACTTTTGTTGATTTAATATTTCTTTGAAAAGAAATATTAAATCAACATTTAATTAATTTATTTAATATTATTTTTTCTTCGTTACTTCTTCAACTTCATGAAGGGCAAAATTATTTGTATTAGTACCTACATAATTTACTTTATTAAAACGTACTAAAACTGGATATCTTAATTTTCCTTGGTCAACTACTACCACAGTTCCTGTTTCGTTATACCAATACGATTCTTTACGTAAAATTTTAACTGTTGAGCCTTTTTTAACCATGTGAAAGTCTTCCTTTGGTTTTTAATTCTGTATTATAATAATTAAAATAAACAAAAAAATACAGAATACTCGTGTACATGATTTTTTTTGAAAATATTTAAAATAGGTCTAAAAGAAGTATATAATATTTAAAATATAAACAACTTTTTAAACCTTATAGATTTTATTTCTGTTTTCGTTTAAAAAGTTCATAAACTTTATTTCTTAGGAGGCTCTTATTTTATGGTTATACCATTAATAAGTGGTAGTTCTACTCTTATTGCTGCTGATGCTATAAGAGATAATTCTACTGCACCAACTTCCATAATAACATATGGAAGATTTTTAGAATATATCGATAATGGGTGGGTAAAAAAAGTAGATTTTTATAATAATTCAAAATTTGCGGTAATTGAAGCGGCAACACCAGAATCTAGTTACAAGTTACAAAAAATTGGTGTAAATGTTCCAAATAAAGATGTAAAATTAATACGAAAATTAAAAGATTCCGGAATCAATTTTGATGTTCATACCGCTGAAGCATCAACAAAAGGGTTTGAGTTCTTTTCATTTAATTTTATCACAATATCAATAATTTTTGGTTTAATATTAGGGGGTTATTTTCTTGTAAATCGTTTTAGTGATCGAGGGCGAAATAATGGATTAAATAATCCTTTTGATCCATTCAATTTTAAACAATTTTTTCAAACACGTGCTCGTTATGATAGTGTTCCAGTGACAGGTGTTACATTCGATGATATAGCTGGTATTGATGAAATAAAAGAAGAATTTCAAGAAATTGTAGGCTTTTTGAAAAAACCAGAACGTTATACACGAGTTGGTGCAAAAATTCCAAAAGGCGTATTACTTTCAGGACCACCAGGAACTGGTAAAACACTATTAGCAAAAGCTATTGCAGGTGAAGCAAAAGTACCTTTTTTTAGTTGTTCTGCATCTGAATTTGTTGAACTTTTTGTGGGAATAGGAGCTTCTAGGATTCGTGATTTATTTAAAAGAGCAAAAGCCAAAACTCCTTGTATTATTTTTATTGATGAAATTGATGCTGTAGGTCGTCAAAGAGGTGTTGGTATTGGTGGTGGAAATGATGAACGTGAACAAACATTAAACCAATTACTAACAGAAATGGATGGGTTTGAATTAAACAATGGTATTATAGTAATAGCAGCTACTAATCGTGTTGATATTCTAGACTCTGCTCTATTACGACCTGGTCGTTTTGATAGGCAACTTACTGTTGGTTTTCCAGATTTTAAAGCTAGACTAGCTATTTTAAAAGTTCACTCTAAAGAAAAAAAATTAGATAAAGATGTTGACTTACAAACAATTGCTAAACGTACTCCAGGATTCTCAGGAGCAGATTTAGCTAATGTTTTAAATGAGGCAGCTATTTTAACTGCTCGTAATAATGAAAAAGCAATAACAACAAAGCGATTAAGTGAAGCTCTGGATAAAGTTACAGCAGGTATTCCTCGTGCATCTGTCGAGGAAAATCGGTACAAAAAAATTTTAGCTTATCACGAAGTAGGTCATGCCTTAACAGCTTCATTATTAAAATATCATGATTCGGTAGAAATGGTATCTTTAATACCAAGAGGTCGTAGACCTTCCACAACAACTTTTATACCATCTGAAGAATCAATGTATTCACGAAGTTACCTGTTAAGTAGATTAGTAACTCTTCTAGCAGGTCGGGCTGCAGAAGAAGTAATTTTCGGAAAAACTGGGGTTACAACAATTGCAATTGATGATCTTCAACGTGCAACTGGGCTAGCTCGACAAATTGTTACAGAATTTGGAATGTCCCCTCTAGGTCCTATATATTTTGAAGATAACCAACCACGTGATGTAATGATGCGAGTTCCTGGGCAAAACTATTCAGGTAACCTATCAGATGTAATTGATTTAATGGTGCGACTTCATCTCGAGCATGCATATAACGAAGCTATATCAATTCTTCAGACTAATCGTTTGGTTTTAGATAAGCTTGTGAACCAGATTATTCAAAAAGAAACACTTGAAGGTTATGAAATTCGAACTTTATTAGCAAAGGAGAAACCTATAAGACTTTTACTATCTGCTAGCAAATTAAAAGGAAATTCTTCAATGATGGACCTAATAGGAGATGAAATGGAAGAATTACTAAAGAGTTCAAAATACATAGAAAGAATTAATAATATTCAATCCCAAGATGATGAAGCTCAACTTTTAGAAGATATTATAAATGATGCAACCTTATTACTTGAACAAAGTAAAAAACTCGGCTCAGCAACTAATTTGATTGACGCTGAGAGTAGTTTTTTTGAGATTAGTTATTTTTAGAAGCTCAACATAGCGGGACTGACGGGACTCGAACCCGCAACTTCCGCCGTGACAGGGCGGTACTCTAACCGATTAAGCTACAATCCCATAAAGTAAATAAAATTTTTATATCATTTCTCAGGTTAAGTATAAAAAATTTAAAAAATTAGGAGAGAAAGGGATTCGAACCCTCGGTACAAAAAAAATTGTACAACAGATTAGCAATCTGCCGCTTTCGACCACTCAGCCATCTCTCCAAATTCATCTTTACTTTGGCTTTGGCTGGACTTGAACCTGCGACCTTGGGCTTATGAGTCCCCTGCTCTAACCACTGAGCTACAAAGCCCTTTACACATAATAGTGTACTATCAACTAGCCTAACTTGTAATTAGATAGTTGGGCATCCTTTTATAAAAATATATTGAAAAATTCTTATCTAACCCCAAAAAGATACGGATTCTAACAACAAATTTTAGAAAATCTATGCAAAAAGACCCAAAAAAAATTGATATTCAAGAATTAAAAAAAACTTATAAAATAACTGAAAGTTTACAAAAACTTGATGAAGATTTAATAGGATTAAGCTCTGTAAAAAAGCGTATTCAAGAGATTACTGCTATTCTTTTCATGGATAAAATTCGCCAGGATTTTGGATTAAGCAAATATTATCCTGGTTTACATATGTCTTTTACAGGAAGTCCAGGAACTGGTAAAAGTACTGTTGCTTCTCGAATGGCAGAACTTTTACAAAATTTAGGTTATTTAACACGTGGTCATCTTATCGTAGCAAGTCGTGACGATTTAGTAGCACAGTTCGTAGGACAAACTGCACCTAAAACAAAAGATGTTCTAGAAAAATCAATGGGTGGAGTATTACTTATTGATGAAGCTTACTATCTTTATAAACCTAATAATGAAAAAGATTATGGGGGTGAAGCAATTGAAATGTTGCTTCAAGTAATGGAAAATAAACGTAGTGACTTAGTTTTAATTTTTGCTGGTTATAGCGAACCTATGAAAACTTTCTATCGTTCAAATCCAGGCTTATCTTCAAGGGTAGCCCATCACATAGACTTTCCTGATTATACTCGTGAAGAACTTCTAACAATAGCTACTAAACTATTCCAAGAGCGCCAATATAAACTAAGTTTTTACGCAGAAGAAGTATTTATTAAATACTTAGACTTACGATGTCAACTACCTCTATTTGCCAATGCTAGAAGTATAAAAAATATAGTGAATCGGGCATGTTTCCGTTTAGCTTCACGTGTAATGAGTGAAACTGGTGTATTTACATATAAAAGTTTAATTAGTATTAGTCCCTATGATCTTATCTTAAGTACTCTTTTCTTAAAGGGATTAAAAATTTATCCTATGACAAAAATAGGTTATAGTAATATTAATACAGAACCAGATATAAAAACTCTTTTCCAGACTCTATCATATTTCAGGTTAGATACAGATTATCTAAATAAATTGGAGAAAATATCAAGATATCCTTTAGGATTTCCGGCTTATATTTGGAAAAATTTTTCTAAATAGTCAAAAACTGTTTCAGGTTTAATTGTGTTGTACATTAAAAAATTCTATTTATGGGAAAAGTTTACGACTGGTTTGAAGAAAGACTTGAAATTCAAGCTATAGCAGATGATATAACTAGCAAATATGTTCCGCCACATGTTAATATCTTTTATTGTTTTGGTGGTATAACTCTAACATGTTTCCTTATTCAGGTAGCTACAGGGTTTGCAATGACTTTTTATTATCGTCCAACGGTAAGTGAAGCATTTTCATCAGTAGAATATCTTATGACTGAGGTTAATTTTGGTTGGCTTATCCGATCAATTCATCGTTGGTCAGCAAGCATGATGGTATTAATGATGATTCTTCATGTTTTTCGAGTATACTTAACTGGTGGTTTTAAAAAACCAAGAGAATTAACATGGGTTACAGGTGTACTTTTAGCTGTTGTTACTGTATCTTTTGGTGTAACAGGATATTCATTACCATGGGACCAAATTGGTTATTGGGCTTGTAAAATTGTGACAGGAGTACCAGAAGCAATACCAGTTATTGGATCTCCACTTGTAGAATTATTACGTGGTGGTGTAAGCGTTGGACAAGCAACATTAACACGATTCTATAGTCTTCATACATTTGTCTTACCTTTAATTGCTGCTGTCTTAATGTTAACGCATTTCTTAATGATTCGTAAACAAGGAATTTCAGGTCCTCTATAATTTAGAAATCATTAAAAAATTAAATATCAAAACATAAGGAGAAAATTATGTCTGTTATCAAAAAACCTGATTTAACAAATCCGGTTCTACGTGCAAAACTAGCCAAAGGAATGGGTCACAACTATTATGGTGAACCGGCATGGCCAAATGATTTACTATATATTTTCCCAGTAGTAATATTAGGTACATTTGCACTTGTAATTGGATTATCAGTTCTTGAACCATCTGCTATAGGTGAAAAAGCGAATCCTTTCGCAACTCCATTAGAAATTTTACCGGAATGGTATTTCTTCCCTACATTTAATTTATTACGTGTTTTACCTAATAAGCTTTTAGGTGTGGTTGCTATGGCATCTGTACCTGCAGGTTTACTTACAGTTCCTTTTATTGAAAATATAAATAATTTCCAAAATCCTTTTAGGAGACCTATTGCAACAGCAGTATTCTTACTAGGAACTGTTGTTGCCATTTGGCTAGGAATAGGTGCTTGTTTACCAATCAATAAAGCAGTCACTTTAGGCTTATTTTAAATCGTTAAATTAAAAAATAAAAATTCTACCCTAAAATTAGGGTAGAATTTTTAGTACATTTTATTTTAATGTAATTTTACCACCTGCTTCTTCTATTTGTTTCTTAATATCATCTGCTTCTGTTTTTGAAGCTTTTTCTTTGATTGGTTTTGGAGCAGATTCTACTAAATCTTTAGCTTCTTTTAAACCTAACCCTGTTAAAGTTCTAACCACTTTTAATACACCTAGTTTTTTATCAGCAGGAGGAAGTTCTGCTAAAATGATATCAAATTCAGTTTTTGTTTCTTCAGCTGGTTGAGCAGGGCCTGCAGCCGCTATCGGTGCTCCCATAACAAAACCACCTGCTTGTGAAGCATCAATATTAAATGTTTTTTCTAGTTTTTCAACAAGATCAGAAACTTCAATTAATGTAAGACTTTTTAAATCCTCAAGAATTTGATCAGTTTTTCCAGACATTTTTTTTTTTTTTTTTACGTTTGAATAAAATAAGCAATAATAACTCTATTTTTTAAAGTACAGAAAAATCAATTTCTATCGATGGTCCCATACTACTACAAATATACAAACGTTTCAAGTATTTTCCTTTTACTCCCGTAGGTTTATTCTGTAATATTGACTTGTAAATAGTCAGTAGATTATCTTGTAATTGGCTTGAACTAAAATTAATCTTACCAAAGTTTATATGAACAATGCCTGTTTTATCAACACGATATTCTAATTTACCACGCTTAAATTCCTGAACAGCTGCTTTTATATTTTTGGTAACTGTTCCAGCTTTTGGTGATGGCATTAAACCTTTAGGACCTAAAATACGACCTAATTTTGCTATCTTCGGCATCATATCAGGTTCGGCTATCAAAACATCAAAATCTGTATATCCTTGATTAATTTGTTCAATAAGATCTTCAGAACCTATACGTTCTGCACCAATTTCACTGGCAACTAAACCACTATCAGAACTTGCAATGGCAACAACTCTGATATTTTTCCCTGTTCCATGAGGTAATAGAACAGTTGCACGAAGTTGTTGATCTGCATATTTTGGATTTATATTTAAACAAAAATGGACCTCAGTTGATTCAACAAACTTAGCTGTTGCAGTTTTTTGTAATAGTTCAATACCTTCTTCGAGAGAATATATTCTATCTTGAACTAAACTTTTAGCTTCTTTAAACCGTTTAGATGTACGTCGCATAATTTTCTCCTTAAGAATCTTGGATGGTTATACCCATATTCTTAGCTGTACCTTCTATTATTCTTATAGCCGCTTCAATATTATCTGTATTTAAGTCAGGTAACTTTATACGTGCTACTTCTTCTAAGCCTTTTTTCGTAATCGACCCTACTTTAACTTTATTTGGCTTTGATGATCCTTTATTTATTTGTAGATTAACTTTTAATAAAACAGAAGCTGGTGGTGTTTTTAATATAAATGAAAAGCTTCTGTCTTCGTAAACAGAAATCTCCACAGGTACAATTAAATCACCCTTATCTGCTGTACGTGCATTATATTCTTTACAAAATAAGGCTATATTTACGCCATGTTGACCTAAAGCAGGACCTACTGGTGGTGCAGGTGTTGCTTTACCAGCACGTAGTGCTAGTTTTACAACAGCGACAATTTTTTTTGGCATTTTAAAGGAAAGGTTTTTATTAATTGTTCTAAAATTCAACTTATAGATGGTT